GGATATCTTATCTGTCTTGTCCGGAAAATGGATATCCCCCGAAAATATTTTTAGTTCAATCCTTTTTTTTTTTCTCTCCACTCGGATCAACCCGCCGACTTGGCTTCTTATATTTAAAGTGATTCGTGTATCGGCTCCAATGATACTATAGTTCTGTACCATTATGGCAGAGGATTCGGGTAAAATATGCACTTCTTCGGGAATGAAAAAAAAGCGATCTACTTTCATTTCGTATTTTGTCTTAAATTTTTGGACTCCTCGATACTCAATCATATCCTCTTTTTGGATGATTGAGTCCGCCTTTAGAGTCCCATATTTAAGAATTCCGGAACTCTTTCTTCTATATCTAGGATCATCAAAAAAAGCAAAAATACTATTTCTACGGAAAATACCATTTATGGGTATTTCCATTGAGATACCTGAATGCGGTATGAATTCTTTCTCTTTCTCTTGAATCGATTGGAATGGAATGAGAAATCTATTTCTTCGCCTTTTTGCTAATAAATCCGAATTCTCATGAAAAATATCAGAATATATGAAATTATAATGACTAGTACCTGCGGTTCCATTCAATTCTGAATAATCGGGAATCTTGGATTTTTTTTTATCATAAAAATCCGAACTAAAAAATTTTTGGCTCGCTTGATTGTTATTCCCTGAGAGGCTAGAAATAGATTTTCTTTCGATGGAAAGAAAGGGTATGTTCATTTGATCTTGATCTTTGTGGATCGAAAAAAGAATTAGACTAGATCCGCATGAACCTCCTGATAATATCCATAAATGACTTGTTTTTGGTAAGAGATGGACATTACTATATGTAAATTCGGGTGCATGGGACACATCAGTACTCCAGTGCATTTCGCCCTCTGAGTCAGAATAAATATATTTTCTAACCCTCTCTTTAAAATGAAAAGTGTATGTTCCCTCGCGAATCTCAGCTATCACCTGTTCTGATTTCACATATTGATCATTTTGAACTAAAAGAAAACTTTTTGGTGGAATAGTCACGCTATGTATAATATCTTCGCTCTCAATAATTACAGACAAGTCTATATAACATAGAAAGGCAGGATGCCCATGACGTGTACGTGTAGGATGAACCAAATCCTCATTGAATTTTATTTTTCCATTATAAGGGGCTCGTACATGTTCGGCAGTACCTCCTGTAAATACTCCGCCGGTATGAAAGGTTCTTAATGTTAGTTGAGTCCCCGGTTCGCCAATAGATTGACCCGCAATAATACCTACAGCTTCCCCCAATTCAACTAGGTCACCATGAGTGGGGCTCCGACCATAACATAATCGACAGATCCAAGACGTACTCCGACAAGTAAAGGGAGTTCGAATAGATATTGATTGTGTTCCAAAGGTTATTAATCGGTTGACAAGTCCAATCCCAAGATCTTGATTTCGAAAGGCGACACATCGGGAACCTATGTATATATCGTCTGCTAAGACACGACCAATTAATGTTTGAATAAAAATTCTTTCTGACATCATCCGATTTTTATTTCGAGGACTCACAGAAATCCCTCGGATAGTGCCACAATCTGTTCTACGTACAACAATATGTTGAACTACTTCAACAAGTCGACGCGTAAGATATCCAGCATCTGATGTGCGTACAGCAGTATCTACAACTCCTTTACGGGCTCCATAGCAAGAAATAATATATTCTGTTAAAGAAAGTCCTTCGCGTAAATTGCTTTGAATAGGTAAATCAATCATTTGTCCTTGGGGATCCGACATTAATCCTCTCATACCTACTAATTGATGTACTTGAGATGCATTTCCCCTAGCCCCTGAAAAAGACATCATATGGACTGGGTTGAAAGGGTCTGTCATTCTAAAATTAGGATTCATTTCTTGTCGCAAATATTCACTTGTAGCATACCATATCTCAATAGATTGGCGTAATTTTTCTACCGCATGTACATTCCCATAATGATGGTGTTTTTCCAAAATCAAACTTTGTTGTTCAGCATCTTGGACAAGCCAGCCCTTGGAAGGTATCGTTAAAAGATCATCAATTCCTAATGAAATGGATGTAGCAGTGGCTTGCTGGAAACCTAGAGTCTTTACTTGATCTAGGATGTGTGATGTATATGCCATCCCGAAGTGATCTATTAATCGGCTAATAAGTCGTTTAATAGCAGTTCCATCTATCACTTTATTGTGAAATACCAGATTGGCCCGTTCCGCCATAAGTACCTCCATATTCTGCTGAATGGGATTCGACAATGAGTTTGAGTCAATGATTGCAAAACTTCCTTTTCTCGATCTTGATTTGCGTAGAATTTTAGGTCAAGAACTATGCTACGGTCCGAGTTGAATCGGCGAGGTTTGAATTCACACGGGTGTCCTAGAATTACTTTTTTTTAATACCATATTATTAGGTATCATACGAACAGGCTTGAGAAAAACCTTGTATAGCTTCCTCGATTTCTCGATAAAAAGAAATATGACCAACTGTGGTTCGAATATATATACAAAAAGTTTC